AAGCAGTAGAAGGACGACTTATAACGTCTGCCTGCGTGCCTGTTGAAGAATGAGCCGGCGACTTGTATTTGGTGGCGTGGTTAAGGTAAGAAATACCGGAGCCATAGTGAAAGCGAGTCTGAATAGGGCGTTATGTCACCAATTACGGACCCGAACCCGGATGATCTAACCATGACCAGGATGAAGCTTCGGTAATACTAAGTGGAGGTCCGAACTGACTGATGTTGAAAAATCAGCAGATGAGTTGTGGTTAGGGGTGAAATGCCAATCGAATTCGGAGCTAGCTGGTTCTCCCCGAAATGTGTTTAGGCGCAGCGGTTAGTGTTATAGCTTAGGGGTAAAGCACTGTTTCGGTGCGGGCTGGTAATTCGGTACCAAATCGACGCAAACTCTGAATACTAAGTGTATAGCTAACCAGTAAGACTATGGGGGATAAGCTCCATTGTCAAGAGGGAAACAGCCCAGATCACCAGCTAAGGCCCCTAAATAATTGCTAAGTGATAAAGGAGGTGGGAAGACTTAGACAACCAGGAGGTTTGCTTAGAAGCAGCAATCCTTTAAAGAGTGCGTAATAGCTCACTGGTCGAGTAATCCTGCGCCAAAAATGAATGGGACTAAGTAATTTGCCGAAGCTGTGAGATATTAAAAAAAATATATATATATATATTATATCGGTAGGGGAGCGTTCTGTTATAGATTGAAGCGTTAGCGTAAGCGGGCGTGGACGAAACAGAAGTGAGAATGTCGGCTTGAGTAGCGAAAACATAGGTGAGAATCCAATGCCCTGAAAACCTAAGGTTTCCTCCGGAAGGCTCGTCCGCGGGGGGTAAGTCAGGACCTAAGGCGAGGCTGAAAAGCGTAGTCGATGGACAATAGGTTTTATTCCTATACTATTCTTTATTGGCAACGAGGGACGAAGAAAGCTAAACTAGCCAACTAATGGTTATTGGTTTAAATGTACAAGGTGTTGAGGAGTAGAGAAAATACTTTGAGCTAAGTCATGAATACGGAATAACGTGCGCGTTATATGAAGTAGTTGATGTTATACTTCCAAGAAAAGCTTGCACTGTCATAAATAAAGAATACCTGTACCCTAAACCGACACAGGTAGGTTGGTAGAGTATACCAAAGGGCGCGAGATAACTCTCTCTAAGGAACTCGGCAAAATAGCCCTGTAACTTCGGGAAAAGGGGTACCTTTTAGGTTGCAATAACAAGGTCCAAGCGACTGTTTACCAAAAACACAGGTCTCCGCTAAGTTGTAAAACAACGTATGGGGGCTGACGCCTGCCCAGTGCCGGAAGGTTAAAGAAGTTGGTTAGTTTATGACGACGCTAATAACTGAAGCCCCGGTGAACGGCGGCCGTAACTATAACGGTCCTAAGGTAGCGAAATTCCTTGTCGGGTAAGTTCCGACCCGCACGAAAGGCGTAACGATTTGGACACTGTCTCAGAGAGAGACTCGGTGAAATAGACTTGTCTGTGAAGATGCGGACTACCTGCACCTGGACAGAAAGACCCTATGAAGCTTTACTGTAACTTGAAATTGGTTTCGGGTTTTATTTGCGCAGCATAGGTGGGAGGCTGGGACGTTAATCTTACGGGATTAATTGAGCCATCAGTGAGATACCACTCTTATAAAACTAGAATTCTAACCTTGTATCGTTAGCCGATCAGGGAACAGTTTCAGGCGGGCAGTTTGACTGGGGCGGTCGCCTCCTAAAAGGTAACGGAGGCGTACAAAGGTTTCCTCAGATCGGTCAGAAATCGATCGAAGAGTGTAAAGGCAAAAGGAAGCTTGACTGTGAGACTTACAAGTCGAACAGAGACGAAAGTCGGTCTTAGTGATCTGGCGATATTGAGTGGAAAAGTCGTCACTCAACGGATAAAAGTTACTCTAGGGATAACAGGCTGATCTCCCCCAAGAGTTCACATCGACGGGGAGGTTTGGCACCTCGATGTCGGCTCATCGCATCCTGGGGCGGTAGTACGTCCCAAGGGTTGGGCTGTTCGCCCATGAAAGCGGTACGTGAGCTGGGTTCAGAACGTCGTGAGACAGTTCGGTCCATATCCGGTGTAGGCGTTAGAGTATTGAGAGGATTCTTCTTTAGTACGAGAGGACCGAGAAGAACATGCCGCTGGTGTACCAGTTATCATACCAATGGTAAACGCTGGGTAGCCACGCATGGAAAGGATAACCGCTGAAAGCATCTAAGTGGGAAGCCCACCTCAAGATGAGTACTCTCATTGTGAAAACAAGTAAGATCACGGCAAGACTAGCCGTTTGAATAGGCATTAAGTAGAAGTGTAGTAATATATTAAGCTGAGATGTACTAATAGATCGAGGACTTGAACTATTTTTTAGCTTTAAAATATTGTCTTGGTGTTTAAAGGATAGTGGAACCACATTGATCCATTTCGAACTCAATGGTGAAACGCTATAACAGCTACGATACTTAAGGAGGAGTCCTTTGGGAAAATAGCTTATGCCAGGACTTTTT